GAAATAAGCAAGAATACTATTTCTACGTAAAATCCCATTTATGGGTATTTCAATCGAGATACCAGAACGGGGCATTAGTTCTTTCTCCCGTTCTTGATCATATTGGAATGGGATGATGAATCTATTTCTTCGCCTTTTCGCCAATAAATCAGAATTCTCGTGGAGAATGGCAGGATATAGGAAATTCCAATGACCATTAGATATGATTCGATCAGGTCCTGAATAATCAAGAATCCCCTTCCCTTTTTTACTGGAAGGATCCGAACTAAACAATTTGTGTCTCACTCGATCATTAGTCACTGAGAGGTCAGAAATATATCTCCGTTCGACAGAAAGAGAATGAACATTCATTTGATCTTGATCCTTGTGGAGCGAAAAAGTGACTATACTGGATCTGCACGGACCTCCTGATAATATCCATAAATGACTTGTTTTTGGTAAGAGATGAACATTACCATATCTATATTCAGGCGCATGGTACACATCGGTACTCCAGTGCATTTCTCCCTCTGAGTCAGAATAAATATGTTTTCGAACCCTCTCTTTAAAATTGAAAGTGGATGTTCCAGCGCGAATCTCAGCAATCACTTGTTCTGATTCTACATATTGATCGTTTTGAACTAAAAGAAAACTTTTTGGTGGAATATTCACATTATGTAGAATATCTTGACTCTCAATAGTTACATACAGGTCTATATAACATAGAAAAGCAGGATGTCCATGACGTGTACGTGTGGGATGAACCAAATCCTCATTGAATTTTATTTTTCCATTAGAAGGAGCTCGTACATGTTCTGCAGTACCACCTGTAAATACTCCACCGGTATGAAAAGTTCTTAATGTTAGTTGAGTCCCTGGTTCCCCAATTGATTGACCTGCAATAATACCTACTGCTTCTCCCAATTCGACCAGGTCGCCATGAGTGGGACTCCGACCATAACATAATCTACAGATCCAAGATGTACTCCTGCAAATAAAGGGGGTTCGAATATATATTGATTGTGCTCGAAAGGTTATGAATCGATTGACAAGTCCAATACCAATATCTTGATTTCGAGTGGCAATGCATCGTAGACCCATATATATATCGTCTGCTAATACACGACCAATTAGTGTTTGGATCCAAATTTTTTCCGCCATCCCATTTCGAGGACTCACGGAAATACCTCGGATAGTGCCACAATCTGTTCTACGCACAACAATGTGTTGAACTACTTCAACAAGTCTACGCGTGAGGTATCCAGCATCTGATGTTCGTACAGCAGTATCCACAACTCCTTTGCGGGCTCCGTAGCAGGAAATTATATATTCCGTTAAAGAAAGTCCTTCGCGTAAATTACTTTGAATGGGTAAATCAATCATTTGTCCTTGTGGATCCGACATTAATCCTCTCATACCTACTAATTGGTGTACCTGAGATGCATTTCCTCTAGCTCCCGAAAAGGACATTATATGGACTGGATTAGAAGGATCAGTCATCCTAAAATTAGGATGCATTTCTTGTCTCAAATATTCACTTGTAGCATACCATATCTCAATGGATTGACGCAATTTTTCTACCGCGTGTACATTCCCATAATGATGGTGCTTTTCTAAAATCAAACTTTGTTGTTCAGCATCTTGGACTAGCCATCCCTTAGAAGGTATTGTTAAAAGATCATCAATTCCTAATGAAATGGATGTAGCAGTGGCTTGCTGGAAACCCAGAGTCTTTACTTGATCCAGGATGTGCGATGTATATGCCATTCCGAAGTGATCTATTAATCTGCTAATAAGTCGTTTCATGGCAGTTGCATCTATCACTTTATTGTGAAAAACCAGATCGGCCCGTTCTGCCATAAGTACCTCCATATTCCGCTGAGTAGGATTCGACAATGGGTTTGAGTCAGTGATTTGAAGACTTCCTTTCCTCGATCTTGATTCACGTAGAAATTCAGGAATTATGATACCGGTTGAGCCGTAGAGAACCGAATTCCCACGGTATCACATAATTACTTAGCTTAGGTATCGTATGAGTAGGCCCGACAAAACCCTTGTATGGCTTCTTCTATTTCTCGATAAAAAGAAATATGACCAACAGTTGTTCGAATGTATATACAAAGGATTTCTTTTTTTACACTTCTTACTATTAGATAGTGCCCATAAATCTCATGATAGGTACCCAAAGATTCATATTGAACTTCGATGGGAACTTCTCTTGAGGCAATGACACGTTGATCGAGTCGCCACCGGAGCCACAAAGGACTATCTAAATTGATTCGTTTCTGCCGATAAGCTCCAAGTGCATCATAGGAACTACAAAAATAGGGTTCTTTCTCTTTCGTATACTTATTATCGTCAACCGTTTCATTTTGATAGTTTCTTCGATTACATGGATTATACCTATTTGAACAAATACCTCGACGATTCCCGATCGTTAATATATAGAGTCCAATAAGCATATCTTGAGTTGGTACGGAAATGGGATCTCCAATAGCTGGAGACAAGAGATTCATATGAG